GCAAAGCAGCTCCCAATACACCAGCAACTCCCATCATATGAAATGGGTTTAATGTCCAATTATGAAAACCTTGGAAAAATAGTATGAATCGAAAGATAGCTGCTACACCGAAACTAGGTGCAAAGAACCAACCAGACTGACCTAGGGGATAAATCAGGAATACAGAAACAAAAACAGCAATTGGACCAGAGAATGCGATTGCATTATAAGGACGCAATTGAACCGATCTAGCAAGTTCAAATTGGCGTAACATGAAACCTATTAGTCCAAAAGCACCGTGTAGAGCAACAAAAGTCCACAGACCACCTAATTGACACCAACGAGTAAAGTCTCCTTGTGCTTCAGGACCCCATAGTAACAACAAAGAATGTGCTAAACTATTAGCAGGAGTAGAAACTGCAGCGGTTAAGAAGTTACAACCTTCCAAATAGGAACTAGCCAATCCATGGGTATACCATGAAGTTACAAAGGTTGTACCCGTAAACCAACCCCCTACAGCAAAATAGGCACAAGGAAAGAGCAATAGGCCGGACCAACCTACAAAAACGAAACGGTCCCTGCGTAACCAGTCATCCATAATATCAAATAAATCATTTTTTTCTTTGGTAAATTTACCAAGGGCTATAGTCATAGTGATCCTCCTATTCAACTACTTCAACCATTTTCGAGCACCTGATAGTATTTTCAGGGCAGATTCAATCATTTATGTAGGATTTAATTTCTTGTAAAATGCCCCTTCTAATGGGTTTCGAATATCCAAACTATTTTCTTTATGAGTCCATAAACTGAACCTGACCCAGGTGTAAATTCATGAACTAAATTCGATTCTTTTTTTTATTCAGAGAAATCTAAAATCCCGGCACAAAGTCTATTTTTTTCCACACAACGAAGAAATAGAAATAAAGAATCTTAGCATCGTTTTTATTTTCTAGTTCGTGTTATTTTTCAATTCTAAATTTTTTAAATTCTTGAAAAGAATTTTCAGTTCTTTTATCTGTCAGAATAAAAAGAAGAATCAAATTTCTTCCTATTTTTCATTGTCAACTAAATATGATAATAGAAGACTTTGCCATCAATATGGAAATATTTGATGGATGAAGACATAATCTCATAAAAGAATCTGATATCAATTCATCATGTGCTTTAAAAGAAAAAAAAAATGAAATCACTTTTCTTTTGTGACTTTAAATAAACGTTTCTATTTCTTTTTCTATTTCTTTATGGAAGAACGTAAAAACGATTTGTTCCAATTATATATCTATATATAGGAACAATAAAAGAAGAAAAGATTTCATCGGAAATATCGACGGGTTTTTGTGTAGTCTAAATAAATAAATTGATCCCTTCCCTTAAAACTTACTCTTTATCAAATTTTAATATTTTTATATCAGAATAGTGTATATCGTCACGATTTAATGGGTTAGGTCCACTTACTTTTTCTTTTGTTTCTTTTATTTGAATAATAAAAAAAAATAGGAAGGAATTTTTAGGAATTCAAGAGATGACTTATCATTATCATTATTCATTTTAATATATTCAATATAATGAATAATGATAATTGCTAATTTCAACATAACATATTCTTAGAATTTTATATTCTTATATTCTATAGATATAGAAATCTAATATAATATATATAAATATCCATAAACATAAAATTGATAATAATATGAAAACAAAAATAATCAATATATTAATTCAATATATTCAAAAAAAAAGCCCCTTATCGGATTTGAACCGATGACTTACGCCTTACCATGGCGTTACTCTACCGCTGAGTTAAAGGGGCATATTTGATGAAATTCCTGAATTTAAATTACTGAATTGAGTAACTATGTAGATAAGATCTATCTATATAGATAGATTCTAATTGATAGATATATTATAATTGATTATTTCTAATTTTGAAGAATTATATAGAAGACTCATAAAGATTCATAGTAGTGAGTGGTTCATTTAGCAATGATAAATTTTATTGTTCTAATAAGTATAGGATCAAAAAGTTTATTGATATTGGATTTAAGCTATTTCATTGAATTATGTGATGAAAAAAAAAAAAAACAATTTTCAATAATTTTTTATTATTTCTTTTCTATTTCTATCTCTTCCCTTATTTTCATATTGATCGTTTTTTAATTTATTTTTATTGGTTTAGCGCGAGATATATATGCTTAGTCAATTTTAAAAGAATCGATGGGAGAGTAGAAAGTATTTATTTGAACTTATTTTTTTTTTTTTTTTACTTTCATATTCTTGATTTATATTGAATTGATGAATATTTATTATTTTTGATCTTGAATATAATTATATGAATAAATAGATATTAAATATGAAATTAATGAAATTTATATTATAGTATAGAAAGTAGAAAGACGAATTTATTCGATTCATCTTTTCGATTCCTATTAGTCTTTTATTTGAATCTAATTTTGTAAAATTGAAATATCTAATCTATATTGAATTAGAAGAAATATAGAATTCTTGATGAAGATAAATAAAAGAAGAAATGCCAAATAAAAAAATTATATAAAATCATCAAAGATGGAAGAATCTTTCGAACCTAGTCATATCCTTATATTGTATTGTATTCTATTGTATTGACAAATTCAAAAAACTGCTCATACTATGAGCATAGTATCAATATACTGTTGGTCGAGCAAGTATGCCCCCATCGTCTAGTGGTCTAGGACATCTCTCTTTCAAGGAGGCAACGGGGATTCGACTTCCCCTGGGGGTAGGGTACTACGAAAGGAAGTGAGTCATTATCAATCTCAAAAAAGCCTATAGTGGATAGTGGATTCTTCCTGGGTCGATGCCCGAGTGGCTAATGGGGGCGGACTGTAAATTCGTTGGCAAGATGCCTACGCTGGTTCAAATCCAGCTCGGCCCAAAAATTCACCTATCCCACTCATCCTGTCTTCCTATAAAGATTCTGATTCATATCAGATCAGAATCTTTAAGTATAAAGCCAAGGAAAAGAGTAAGGCTAAGGCAAAAAAAAAATGAAAATTCAATTTTAAATTTATATAAATTTATGTATGTGATACGCTTGCTTTTCTTGGGATTGTAGTTCAATTGGTCAGAGCACCGCCCTGTCAAGGCGGAAGCTGCGGGTTCGAGCCCCGTCAGTCCCGGTCCCGACCAAATCCAATAAAAAAAAATATATCAATTTCATAATTCCAAGATATTTTGTATGAATCATACTTTGTGATTTTGGTAAAATAGAATACTTTTCCACAAGATTAAAAATTCATAAACATATCATTCAAATTGAATACTTAATTTGTCATATTATATGTGTTTCGTTAGTTATTAATACACGACACGCATCAAGAATAAGAAATAGGGTATTCAATTAAAAGGTACCTCTTTTCTATTAGCAAGCAGGGTCATTCATAATCTTTTTCAGTTAAGTAAAAAGGTATTGGTATTTTCAAGGAAATAAACAATTAGAAAAGAGTTTCTTTGATGGAATCTTCATCAAATTTTATGAAATTTTTCCATTTTTTTACTTTTTTTACCTGGACTGATATTTATCATATCATACTTTTTGAGTTTCCAAGAAAAGAGAAAAAGAAAACAATATTATTCAAAAGGGAGTCCCATTATAAAATAAACATAAACAAACCAAATTTTCATTCAAATTCTATTTTTTTTGGGGTTTTATTGTAAACTATGTAAGTTAAGTGTAAAGTAAAGGTGATTATAAGATACTTGATTGCATGATTATACAAGAAAGGCCCATTAAGGTTATAAAAAATCAATAAAAGAATGATAAAAAAAATAGGGTCAAAGAGTCAAGGTATTCTAAAATAAATTATTGATTATATTTAGATAAGGAATCCAATTTTGAATTCGGTATGGATAAAAGATCTTCCTATGTTATACTATTAAATTCTCGACAATGAGTCGATTTCATAGTCCAGATATTGTTATTCATAACATCGACCTGATTCGATATCATCGAGATGGAATTCATCCCATTGAATTTACAGGCAAAAGATTGATCATCTCTATGGGATTAAATCCCGAGTTATTGCGAAGTAAAAAAATGAAACGATGAGATTATGGAAGTAAACATTCTCGCATTTATTGCTACTGCATTATTTGTTCTAGTTCCAACTGCTTTCTTACTTATAATCTATGTAAAAACGGTTAGTCAAAGTAACTAATTTGACTGAAACTGAACTTCTTTTTTAGTATTTCAAAAAGAAAAGGAAAACAATTCGAATTTAACGTTTGAAATGAAATAAAATGCGTGGTACGAGACTTGAAATAGAAAAAGAAGCATTCCATTAGATTAGATAGTATGGTAGAAAGAAATGAATCTTTTTACCATACTATCAATTATTCTGATTACTGAATCTTCTTATTACTTAAGAAAATATCTATATATAAAATTGTCCTATATTGATCCAAGTTTCATATTCATATATGTGCGCAATGGAATCTATATAATAGATTTGATATTAATTGAATCCTTTTTGTTTATCAAACAACAAAATTAATCAATTCAGAATGATATGGGCATTTCTATCCTAATCTATCTATATTAACATAAGAAAATCATTGTTTTTTTGATCATTCGAAACAAAGAAGTAATTACTTGATTGGTTGACATATGATCCAAGGAGTTAGATTGTAGCTTATTCACATTTTGTTTTGAAAAGGCGTAGGCAGCCCATCTATTTCTTTTGTTTCAACCATGCTACCAAATGAGTCAGTTAATAAAGTCTAGCATAATCATAATAAAGAAAATTTTGCAATTGAAATTATCAATTCAATAATGGAAAGGATTCGTAGAATGATCTATCAAATAATTAATCAAGAATGAATAGTATTCCTCTTCTTAGAGTCCACTTCTACCCCATACTACAAGTGACAGAGAAAATGTAAAAACTACCATTAAAGCAGCCCAAGAAAGACTTATTATATCCATGTGAATTATGTCCCCTATCTCTTATGAAGCAATTCTTATATTATCTTTTTATATTCTTTTTCATTAATAATAGTTAAATTAATGGTGCAGAGTCAAAAAGGGATTTGTAATCCCACTCTTTATGATATGAAAAAAATACAAGAAATCCATTTAATAACTTGTTCTTATAGTAGAATCAGGAAAAATTCAATACAACCGTTCAATACAACCAAAATATGCAGTGGCTTTTTTATCAAAGGAATTGAATTTGAATAAAATATGTTACAAATAAAAAAAAGACCTATTTTTTGTTTCCCTTCATTAAGTCATAGGTCTAAAAATATAGAATAGAATCAAAATAGGTTACTTACTTTTTATAACATATCCCTCTTTCTTTCATTTCCCGTTGGATCTAATCCTACTTGGTCTGTGTGAAAAAATTGGAACATAGACTACACCAGGTTAGTCAAAACTACATTCGTATTGGAAGGGTTATCCTATTCAGATTTGATGATTCCTTTTCATTAACACTAATAGAATCTTTCCTTGAATGGAATATCAGCAGTACCAATCCCAAGTATTCACAGAACTTTAGCTTGAGGGAAAAGAACCTCTTGATCTAGATGCTTAGAAGCAAGTCAATATCACGAGTCCCCTTCTCTACTGATTTTTTATGAATCAAAATTTGGCAAGTTATCTCAACGAATAAAAGAATACTGGACTTCGAGTTTGTTACCAGGCGACACCCGGATTTGAACTGGGGAAAAAAGGATTTGCAGTCCTCCGCCTTACCACTCGGCCATGTCGCCCCCAAAACGATCAAAAGAATAGATATGACAATATTCTCCCCCCTTTTCTTTTGGTTAGGGCGAGATTTATTGTTAAACTTTCTTTATTGTACTTGCATCTTGAATTTGAATCCCACTCCATGAATTCCTTTCCTAAATAGATCTTCCTTTTTTATTGGATCGACTCCGTTTATTGATTTTTTGATAGTCTCTGAAAACCTAAAATATTTAGGAATTTCCCCTTCTTTTACCCTTGAAATGAAAAACAGAATGGGAATTTTCAGGACGCTAGAATCAAATCAAAAATTATACATTCAGTATGCATTAAAAAAAACTTTTCAATTTCAATCAATTATAAATCAATATCAATTATAAATCAATTATAATAATCATTATGAATATATGTCAACCCAAAAACATAAATTGTTTTACAGATATCTAATATAGATATCTAATAGAATGTCATATCTTTATATGACGATGTCGTGAATTTTTTAATTTTAAATCAATCAAATTAGTGTGTTGAATTGAAAATTTTCATTGAATAGAGAATCAAAAATAAAAAATTTTCTAGAGTAGCACATCTTATTTTTTGAATAGAATTCTAAATTCTGCTAAATTCTGATAAAATAGGAGATGTATATATGGCTAATTCAATCTTCCTATTTTTAATAATTTGAACCCATAGCTATAAAATAAATAAACTTTTTAGTAATCACTTCCATTTAATTTTACGGATTATTCTACTAAAAAAGTATGTAAAAATATCTTATGGAATTAAAAAAAAATGAAGTACTCAAAAACCTCTACCTTTTTGATTATTATGCTTTTATCTTAGCAAAAAGATCTCATTCTGAATCTATTGATTTTTTTTTATCCAATCGGATTGAAATATAGAATCTCATTAGAATGCTATAATTGAAAATAGAATTGGGAAGAACTTTTGTTTTTATATTCTATACAAAAACTACATCATAAAGTGAAGTGTTATTTAGAAATTCATTTTTTCTTTGTTGCAAATTCAATTCGTGTAAAATTCCAATTTATTTATTCATTTCTATGTCTACGTTTATACATTTTTTTTTTTTTCCAAATTAATTACATATATATATAGATATATATCGATGGTGGATATAGCCAGTCAAATTTTATGTAATTCAGTAAACAGAATCTAAATTCCATCATTGATAGAGCTAGATCAACCTACATAATCGATGAAGAATTCTCTAATAATGGATGGGATTTTTTGCTAAATGGGAAATTAAAAATAAAATGCTCAGGGAAGGAAATGAATTAATGTCTACAATACCTGGGTTGAATCAAATCCAATTTGAAGGATTTTGTAAATTCATTGATCAGGGCTTAACAGAAGAGCTTGATAAGTTTCCAAAAATAGAAGATACAGATCAAGAAATTGAATTTCAATTATTTGTGGAAACTTATCAATTGGTAGAACCTTTGATAAAAGAACGAGATGCTGTATATGAATTACTCACATATTCTTCTGAGTTATATGTATCCGCAGGATTAATTTGGAAAACCGGTAGAGATATGCAAAAACAAACCATTTTTATCGGAAACATTCCAATAATGAACTCCCTAGGAACTTTTATAGTAAATGGAATCTACAGAATTTTAATAAATCAGATATTGCAAAGCCCTGGTATTTATTATCGATCGGAATTGGACCATAACGGAATTTCAGTCTATACCGGCACCATAATATCCGATTGGGGGGGAAGATTAGAATTAGAGATTGATAGAAAAGCAAGGATATGGGCTCGTGTGAGTCGA